ATCAAATTTCTACCAAGATAACTGGAAATTCCAACCAATAAGAATCCTAATGAACCTAAAAAAACGGTAAGGGCCCAGAAAAAATTACTTAGTTTTCGAGCCCCCGCTATAAGTTCTAACCATAACCGTTTAGATCGCCAATTCATACTTGCTCCAATTTCATTTTATTCGAATTGAGAGAATACCCCCAATGATTTTGACTTTATTTCTTTTGTTTCCGAAGGAACTCTCATCAACTAGCACTAGTTTGATGTGAACTAGTACTAGTTTGATGTGAACTAGTACTAGTTTGATGTGAACTTTTAGGAGTAATTCATCAAATTGGTTAAATCTAAACTAATAACATACCCTTCATATGATCCCAATATACATATAGATCCACCAACTTTTAGATCCACCAACTTTACATTTTAGGCATCCAGCGCCCCTGATCTATTTGAAACTAGCTAGAATTCATTTACCCATAGATCATTTTCTGTAGGCAGAAGAGCCTTTTCCTTTATGTTCGCCGGAAATCACATGTTATACCATATTTCCCGAAATAAAAATCTGTGTTATGTTACAAGTCTAAGTTTCAAAAAAAAAACGGATGAAATTTTGTCCCCTCAGATCTAAACAATCTTGTTTTTTTGAACATAAAGAAATAAAGAAGCCATTGCCATTGCCGGAAATACTAGGCCTACTAAAGGCACAAAAATAGAGGGAAAATTGAAAGTTGTCATAAAATGGGTACCTCGATTTACTATTTGTACCTGTTATTATTTTATTTTTAATATCCTATTTTTTATTTATACTAATTATAATTAAGTTATAATTAAGAATTGTAATTATTATGAATTCGTACTTATTATTAAAGATATAAGTATCTAGATATCTAAGTGATAGAATAAGTCCATTTATTTAGTTCTATATTCCTTGGACTTATTCTATCACTTAGATCTTAGGTCACCAAAGAAAATTCCATTCTTATTTACTTTGATTCCGATAAGCTAACTACTTGTTTCCTACAAATAAAATAATGGAATTTAGCGCGCTCTACTTGATTGAATTGGAATTCAAAGGATTGAAGCCGTGGAACTGCAAAAAATCAGTCAGACCGTGTTTTAAAAGTTTACGTGGTATGATTTGGTCCAACATGCCCTTCTCGAATAAAGGTTCAGCCTCTTGTGAACCTTCGGGTATTGGTTGCTTCAATGTTTCTTCAATTACTCTTTTACCCGCAAATGCAATGTAGGAATTGGGCTCGGCAAAAATGAGATCTGCCAACGTACCAAAACTAGCTGTTACCCCACCAGTAGTAGGAGATGCAAGGATTGATATATATACTAACTTGCTATTGAATTGATCATAATCCAATAGGGCACATGATATTTTAGCCATTTGCATCAAGCTCAAACTTCCTTCTTGCATTCGCGCCCCACCCGAAGCGCACACTATAATAAGAGGTAGAGATTGATTGATAGCGTACTCAACCAAACGGGCGATTTTCTCTCCAACTACGGATCCCATACTGCCCCCCATAAACTCAAACTCCATAATCCCAAAAGCTACGGGAATACCATTTAGTTGACCTACGCCTGTTTGAACAGCCTCATTTAATCCTGTCTTTTTTCGATAAGAATCAAGACGATCTTCATAGGGCGTGTCCTCCTCCCCCGAATCCGATTCAAAAGGATCTTCTGAAACCTCCTCCGAATCCGATTCAAAAGATCTTTCTGAAATCTTCTTCCGAATCGCCTGTTGGATCAAAGAAATATCTTTTCGAAGGTCTTCAAGCGTGCATTCATATTTATAAGGATCTTCTGAAACCTCCTCCGAATCCGATTCAGAAGGATCGGGATCCGGAGATGCCATGTCTTCATCGATAGGATGCCAAGTACCGGTGTCGATCAAAAATTCGATTCTTTCTGGACTATTCATTGTGAAATGATATTCACAGTGTTCACACATATTATTTCGTTCTTTTAACAATCTTTTATAATTTAATTGCTCACAATCTTCGCATAGAACCCACAAACCCACAATGTGGGGAGGAGTACCCCTAGGATACGAATGCTTAGGATCCGAATCAGATCCATCCCGATGATTCGGATCATCAGGATGTGTATCATCCGATACATTAGATTCGGGATCTTTCGGTTTTGGATTTTTCGAATCCCCCCGAGCCGGATCCCCATCAGTCGATTTTTGATCTTTCGAACCGGAATCACCCAGATTCATATCATTAAAGCAATTCGAAGCCGAATCATCAGGATTTGTATCATCCGAATCTAATGATTCGGGATCTTTCGGTTTTGGATTTTCCGAATCCTCTCTTATACGGAGATCATTACCCTTCGCGGGGTTTGGTGTGTCGGATCCCCCGCTTTCACCACACGCTTTCCACGAACTTTTTATCCCATCTCCCCATGAAGATTGAGTCTTAAAGAAAATCGGATTAAAAGACCAGTTTGAACTGTTCAAACCAAAACAACATTTTGAATTCAAAAACTTGACAAGC